ATCAGTACTGAACATCCCTCCTGTAATAGTACAGGCTCCCATAGCAATGACGTATTTTGGTTCAGGCATTTGCTCATATAATCTCACTAAAGAGGGAGCCATTTTCATTGTGACTGTGCCGGCTGTTAAAATTAGGTCCGCTTGCCTAGGACTTGATCTTGGTACCAACCCATAACGATCAAAGTCGAATCGCGAGCCTATTAATGAAGCAAATTCAATGAAACAGCAACTGGTACCATATAGAAGCGGCCATAAACTGGAGAGTCTTGACCAATTCGAAAGATCATTCGATGTAGTTGAAATAACTGAATTGGGGGTTGTTTGGTCAAGTAACGGAAACTCAATCAAATTCATAACTGTCTCAATGTAATTTTTGCCTTCCTTTTTTTTTTTATTGTCTGAATACTCAGTTAAGACCATTCCAACGCTCCCTTTCGCCATGCATAAACTGAACCCACAATTGGGATAAGCACGAAAATTAAAGCTTCGATAAATACAGATACACCCAATACATCGAAACTCATTGCCCATGGATAAAGAAAGACCGTTTCAACATCAAAAACAACAAAAACTAGAGCAAACATGTAATAGCGGATTCGGAATTGTAACCAAGCGTCTCCCATAGGTTCTATGCCCGATTCATAACTAGAGAGCTTCTCTGGTCCTTTACTAACCGGGGCTAAAACTCCTGAAATTACAAATGCCAAGATAGGAATAACGCTTGATATTATTAGAAATGCCCATAAAATATCATATTCGTGAAGCAGAAACATAAATGTACTCCTATTAATGTGGAATATGCTTAATTATTCGAGTTGGCATTGTCAATTCATCCAGAACTTGTTTTCCTAGGTGAAACAAGAATTTATTTTAATCAAATCAAAGTGTATAGTTCAGAGTTTGTTTGCTGCGTGGCATGTCTTGTTTAGAGATTCATCCAACGGAATCGGGATTCCGTTTTTGATTTTGATTCTATTTAGATATGGTGTAGAAATAAGGCGCTCTTACACAAACAAAACTCTCTCACTTTGTCTCGCTTTCTCTATTCTCTATAAAAAAATAGATATAAGATTAAAAAATATTAAATAAAAAATTCTAAATAATAAAAATAATTTAATTAAATACTAAAAATATACTAATCTAACCTAATAGAATATTCTATTACTAATGTAATCTAATGAATAGTAATACTATAACTATATTTCATAATTCTGAAACGTAATACTATGTTTTTGTTTTTTTCTTGATATTTCCTTATATTTATTTCTTTGTATTTTATATTTAGAAATATATATTTCTTATATAAATTATATGTAAATATATAATTTATGTAATGTATAAATAATAAAATGAAATAAGATAATGAAATATTATCAAAAAATAATATCAAACATAACATAGTTATTATCAAAACCAATAATTTTTGGGGGGTAAAAAATGTCTAGGGATTTCTAACATATTCGAAGTATTCTTTTCATTAAAATCCAGGTAAAGGATCGTCGTTGTTTCTATTGATTTTATACAAATACGAATACGTAAACACAATCTAATGCATCGAACGATTATATTTTCTTTCTTTTTCTTGTCCTAGATTTGACACATACTGATCTGATTAGATCCATTGGAATGAATTATTGTTTTTATTTTCAGGTACCTATGTATTTACATGAATATGTGGTAATGCTTTCATTTCATTTCTATGAAACAACCAATGGTCTGGTCTGTCCAGTCTATAAACAAGTACTAATGAGGAAATGAAAACTATACTAAACAAAAATAGAATGTCTATACAAAAATAGACAAATAGAATGTATTAGGGCTATACGGACTCGAACCGTAGACCTTCTCGGTAAAACAGATCAAACTGATTATTATCGAAATGATTCGAACTGTTTCAAAGACCCAACATGCATTTTGTTTGTTGCATTGGGCTCTTTCATCAACTGATGTAAAGATCAGTTAGTCCACCATATTTTTTCTTTACAGGAAGATAATGAGCTGGCTCCATGTGCTCTGATTCATTATTTGTATTCAGATCTAGTAGCAATACCAAAGTGTTTCAAAGAAGGGTTACCTTGACTTAGGTCTGCCTTCGGCTTAGATCAACCTAAGTTAAATGGAGTCTCTATCGTTCCGCTGCAAGAGTCGAATATGAGACTTCATACACCTTAAAGTTCATAGGATGAAAGGAGGTTTTTTTGAAGCCCTTATACTCATTATGCCTAGCATTGAATGGGCTGGGTATTTACCTTATCAACTATCAAATCAATGACGGGTTCTATTTGATTTGGCACCTAAATTCGCACCAAAATCGGACCGAACCAAATATTTGTCATGCTATTGTTCTCTCGAATCTATGGAGTAAGACATTGATTTTTCAATAAGATCAACTATGTTCATTGCATAATAAGCTCCCTTGAAAAGCATTGGCGCACGTGTAAACGAGGTGCTCTACCTAACTGAGCTATAGCCCTTGTCATAGATATCTTAACATATAGATAATTTCTTGTCAAGATGGATATTTCCTAATCTCACATGATAACTCTTTGATCCGTTTACTGTTAACAGATTGGTATTGCTTAGAAATTATATTCTATCTATAATCCCCGAGGTGATGGGTCTTCTTTTGCGGTGATAAATTACCTACTTAACTCAGTGGTTAGAGTATTGCTTTCATACGGCAGGAGTCATTGGTTCAAATCCAATAGTAGGTAGAACTTATTAGATACCATTGCATTGACTCCGGTATCTAATAAGTTTTTCTACCCATCCTCCTTTTTTCGTTGTATCAGATTAGACTTGATTGTCTTCAATTGGCAGAATCTAAATGTGGTGTATAATAAAGAACTTCTAAAAAACTTCTTTTGATTATTTTGATGTATTGACTAGTAGGAAATAACATTGACAGCCTCTACTCGTGTCCTAGCTCGTCTGAGAGCTAGATTCGCTTCAATCACTTGTCTCTTACCCTCAGCTCTACTCAAGTTAGCTTCAGCTATTTTAAGAGTTTGTTGAGCTTCTTGTGGATCAATGTCAGTACTCATCTCCGCATCATTTCCTAAAATGGTGATCTCATTATTCCCTATTCTAGCAAAACCACCCATCAGAGCCACCGTTAACCATTGGTCGTTGAGGCGTATTCTCAAAAGACCTATATCTACAGCCGTGGCAATAGGGGCGTGGTTCGGTAATACACCAATTTGGCCACTATTTGTAGATAAAATGATTTCTTTCACTTCTGAATCCCAAATAATTCGATTAGGAGTCAGTACACAAAGATTTAAGGTCATTTCTTCAAATTGCTCTCCACTTCTAAGTTAATAGCTTTCGCGGTAGCTTCATCGATGTTACCCACCAAATAAAAAGCCTGCTCGGGCAGACCATCTAATTCTCCGGAAAGGATCAGTTGAAACCCCCTAATTGTTTCTGCAAGACCAACATATTTTCCTGGAGAACCAGTAAATACTTCTGCCACGAAGAAGGGTTGTGATAAGAAACGCTCAATTTTTCGTGCTCTTGCTACAGTTAAACGATCCTCCTCGGATAATTCATCCAACCCAAGAATAGCTATAATGTCCTGAAGTTCTTTGTAACGTTGTGAAGTTTGCTTAACTCTTTGCGCAGTTTCATAATGTTCCTCGCCAACGATCCGAGGTTGTAACATAGTTGACGTTGAATCTAAAGGATCTACTGCTGGATAAATACCCTTGGCAGCTAATCCTCTTGATAGTACGGTAGTAGCATCTAAATGTGCAAATGTAGTGGCAGGAGCAGGGTCGGTCAAATCGTCCGCAGGTACATAAACTGCTTGGATCGAAGTTATAGATCCCTCTTTGGTAGAAGTAATTCTTTCTTGCAAAGAACCCATTTCTGTACTAAGGGTAGGTTGATAACCCACTGCAGAAGGCATTCTCCCTAATAATGCGGATACTTCTGATCCTGCTTGGACAAAACGAAAGATATTGTCGATGAATAGAAGCACATCTTGTTCATTAACATCCCGGAAATATTCTGCCATAGTTAGGGCAGTCAAACCAACTCTCATACGAGCTCCCGGCGGTTCATTCATTTGACCATAGACTAAAGCTACTTTTGATTCTGCAAGATTTTTTTCATTAATTACTCCGGATTCTTTCATTTCCATGTAAAGATCATTTCCTTCACGAGTACGTTCTCCTACTCCGCCAAATACGGATACGCCTCCATGAGCTTTGGCAATGTTGTTGATCAATTCCATGATGAGTACTGTTTTACCTACTCCAGCTCCCCCAAATAGTCCGATTTTTCCTCCACGGCGATAAGGAGCTAAAAGATCTACCACCTTAATACCTGTTTCAAAGATTGATAATTTCGTATCTAACTGTATAAAGGCAGGCGCAGATCTATGAATAGGAGATGTTGTGCGAGTATCTACAGGACCTAAATTATCAACAGGCTCTCCAAGAACGTTGAAGATTCGCCCGAGAGTAGCTCCGCCGACTGGAACACTTAGAGGAGCTCCCGTGTTAATCACTTCCATTCCTCTCATCAGCCCATCTGTAGCACTCATAGCTACAGCTCTAACTCGATTATTTCCTAATAATTGTTGTACCTCACAAGTCACATTAATTTGCTGACCGACAGTATCTCGACCCTTAACTACCAAAGCGTTATAAATATTAGGCATTTTGCCCGGGGGAAAAACGACATCCAGTACTGGGCCAATAATTTGAGCGATACGCCCTAGTTTTTTTTCTTCAAGTGTGGAAACCGCAGGGCTAGAAGTAGTAGGATTGATTCTCATAATTATAATAAAGTGAAATATGTCGAAATCCTTTTTGGAATAATACCAAATCGAAAATAAATGTCCGATAGCAAGTTGATCAGTTAATTCAATAAGAGATAAATGGGAGATAGCACTCGATTTAGTTGGTACCGCCCAACCGAATCCGATTCAATCGTTTACTCATTCAATGAGTAAATTTTCAAGTTCAGCCAATCCTTTTTTTTTTCAAAAAAAA